AGTTTTTTGATTCCTTAAATTTTTTTTTTCCCGTTCCGGGTGGTATCAAGATACCGCTGTGCCAGGATATCTTTTCTGTCTCTCCAGGAAAATAGATATCCCCCGAAAATATTTTGAGTTCAATCTTTTTTTTTTTTTTCTCCACTCGGACCAATCCGCTTACTCGGCTTCTTATATTGAAAGTAATTCGCGTATCTACTCCAATGATACTATTGTTCCGTACCATTATGGAAGAAGCTCCGGGTAAGATATGCACTTCCTCGGGAATGAAAAAAAATCGATCTATTTTCATTTTGTATTTTGGCCGAAATTCTTTTGTTCTTCGATACTCAATCAAATCCTCTTTTTTGACGATAGAATCCGCCTCTATAGTCCCATATTTAGTAATTCCCGAACTCTTTCTTCTATATCGAGGATCGTCGAAATAAGCAAGAATACTATTTATACGGAAAAGACCATTTATGGGTATTTCAATCGAGATACCTGAACGGGGTATTAGTTCTTTTTCTTGTTCTTGATTCGATTGTAATGGAATGATGAATCTATTTCTTCGTCTCTTTGCCAATAAATCAGAATTCTCGTCAAGAATAGCGGGGTATATAAAATTACAATGACCCTTACATATGATTCGATCAGGTACTGAATAATCAAGAACCCCCCCCTCCTTTTTACCAGAAGGATCCGACCTAAACAATTTATGTCTCGCTTGATCATCAGTCACTGAAAGGTTAGAAATATATTTTCGTTCGACAGAAAGAGAATGAATATTTATTTGATCTTGATCCTTGTGGAGCGAAAAAGGGACTATACTGGATCTGTGCGGAACTCCTGATAATATCCACAAATGGCTTGTTTTTGGTAAGAGATGAACATTACCATATGTATATTCGGGTGCATGGTACACAGCGGTACTCCAGTGCATTTCTCCCTCGGAGTCAGAATAAATATGTTTTCGGACCCTCTCTTTAAAATTCAAGATGGATGCTTCGGCGCGAATCTCGGCAATGACTTGTTCTGATTCTACATATTGATCATTTTTAACTAAAATCAAACTTTTTGGTGGAATATTCACATTATGTAGAATATCTTGACCCTCAATAGTTACATATAGGTCTATATAACATAGAAAAGCTGGATAGCCGTGACGTGTACGTGTGGGATGAACCAAATGTTCATTGAATTTGATTTTTCCATTATCAGGAGCTCGTACATGTTCCGCCGTACCGCCTGTAAATACTCCACCGGTATGAAAAGTTCTTAATGTTAGTTGAGTCCCGGGTTCCCCAATAGATTGACCCGCAACAATACCTACCGCTTCTCCCAATTCGACCAGGTCGCCATGAGTGGGACTACGGCCATAACATAATCGACAGATCCAAGATGTACTCCTGCAAGTAAAGGGAGTTCTAATAGATATTGATTTTGCTCTAAAGGTTATGAATCGATTAACAAGTCCAATCCCAATATCTTGATTTCGAATGGCAACGCATCGTGAACCCATATATATATTGTCCGCTAATACACGACCAATTAATGTTTGGCTAAAAATTCTTTCTGTTATCATCCCATTTTGAAGACTCACAGAAATACCTCGGATGGTGCCACAATCTGTTCTACGTACAACAATGTGTTGAACTACTTCAACAAGTCTGCGCGTGAGGTATCCAGCATCTGATGTTCGTACAGCAGTATCCACAACTCCTTTGCGAGCTCCGTAGCAGGAAATAATATATTCCGTTAAAGAGAGTCCTTCGCGTAAATTGCTTTGAATGGGTAAATCAATCATTTGTCCTTGAGGATCCGACATTAATCCTCTCATACCTACTAATTGATGGACCTGAGATGCATTTCCTCTAGCTCCCGAAAAAGACATTATATGGACTGGGTTAGAAGGATCAGTCATCCTAAAATTAGGATTCATTTGTTGTCGTAAATATTCACTTGTAGCATACCAGATCTCAATGGATTGACGTAATTTTTCTACCGCGTGTACATTCCCATAATGATGGTGTTTTTCCAAAATTAAACTTTGTTGTTCCGCATCTTGTACTAGCCACCCCTTGGAAGGTATTGTTAAAAGATCATCAATTCCTAATGAAATGGATGTAGTAGTGGCTTGCTGGAAACCCAGAGTCTTTACTTGATCCAAGACATGTGATGTATATGCCATTCCAAAGTGATCTATTAATCTGCGAATAAGTCGTTTCATGGCAGTTCCATCTATCGCTTTATTGTGAAAGACTAGATCGGCCCGTTCTGCCATAAGTACCTCGCTATTCAGTTGAGTAGGATTCGACAATGGATTTGAGTCAGTGATTCGAAGACTGCCTTTCCTCGATCTTGATTAGCGGAGAAATTCACGAATTAGAATACTAGTTGAGACGGGGAGACCCGAATCGAATTATCGCGGGTATCATAGAATTTTTTAGCTTAGGTACTATATGAGCAAGCCCGGCAAAACCCTTGTACGGCTTCTTCTATCTCTCGATAAAAAGAAATA